TTATAAAGCTAAATAGACAGATCTAAAAATTCATTTCGGATAATTGAACCTTCTCAAACTGTTTCTTTTTAAGAACCAAAAAGATTTGTGCCAAAACAACCGATCCTAAGAAGAACAAAAGTCCTTGGACACGTAATGGATCTTGAAGTACTATTTCCGCCTCCCCCTGACCAAATCCACCCACATTAGGATTACTCGTTAATGGTTGATCGAGTTTAATGGATTCGCCCTCTGAAACAAGAAGTTCGAGGCCTCGAGGAATAATATCAATCACTTGGCGTCCATTCGCTGCATCCACTATGGTTATTTCGTATCCCCCCTTTTCTTTTCGTAAAATTTTGCTTATTATCCCTCCTGCCGTAGCATTATAAACAGTATTGTTACTTTTGCTACCATCAGGATAAATCTGACCCCTTCCCCTGTTTCCGCCTACGTATATAGGATATTTTAAGAAGTGAACATCTTTATTAGTAGCAGGGTCTGGGGCAAGAATAGGAAAGGTTATTTCACTATATTTTTGACCAGGAACAGGACCTATCACAAGAATATTTTTATTATTGGGGCGATAATTCTGAAAAGACAGATTTCCTATCTTTTCTTTCATCTCGGGCGAAATACGATCAGGGGGGGCTAATTCAAACCCCTCCGGTAAAATAAGAACAGCTCCCACATTCAAAGCTCCTTTTTTACCATTAGCTAGAACTTGTTTTAGTTGCATATCATAAGGAATTTTAACAACTGCTTCAAATACAGTATCAGGAAGTACCGCTTGTGGAACCTCAATATCCACGGGCTTATTAGCTAAATGGCAATTGGCACATACAATACGCCCAGTTGCCTCTCGTGGATTTTCATAATTCTGCTGGGCAAAAATAGGATATGCACTTGAAATGGATGCCCAAGTTATTATATATATCATGAGTGAGACAGATATGGAGCGAGTAATCTCTTCCCTTATCCAAGAAAAGGTTTTTCTAGTTTGCATGGTCCAATCATTTATCCCGAAAATTTCTACAATAAAGTTAGGTAGGTTGATAATATACTTCCCTAGCCACAATTCTGCTATTTACGTTTACTGAAAAAATAAATTTTTTTTGTTGAAATATACAAGGAATACCTCATGGGTAAAAAGAGTAAAGTAAATACGACTTTGATTTGGTTATTATGTATAAGGTAAGAAAGATTAGAATTGGATCAGTGAATAATTTTTTAGTCATTTATTGCATGATAAATCACTACAAGTGATGGAGATACACGATTTAAATAACGGAAGATCCAATATTTAAAAATTGTATCAAGAATGACTGGAAAGGTAGAAACTAGACCAGATAAAATTTGCTCATAATGAGCAAACCCAAAATCTTTGTAAATATAACCAATCATTAGTTCCCAACCGTGAGGCGAATGGAATCCGATACATAAATCAGTTAATAAAAGAATAGAAAAAGCTTTAATTGTATCACTTAAATTATATAGGAATTCTTGAACCCAAGAATTCATAATAAAAAGCTTTTCCTTACCCCAAAAGGAATAACCACTTAGAATAACGAAAGATATTAGATTTGTCGAGAAGTGCAAGATTGTATGGATACGATACTCATTGTGTATCTTGATGAATTGGATCGTTTCTTTGTGGATTCCTAGACGAAATTGTTGTAAATCGGTTTCTGGGTATTCCTTTATCATTTCATCCAGCTGGAATAGTTCCTCTAATTGTATGAATTTTTCTAGAACACTTTTTTCTTGAATATTATTCAAAAAGGTTTCGCATTGTCTAGTATTCCACCAATCAGTAATCCAAGTTTTCAAACTTTTATTACAGCAGAGAGAGATTAACCAGGGCAAAAAGACTATAGATGTAAAATAAAAAAAAGGAATGAATGCTTTCTTTTTTGCCATTTTGAATCTGTGAATTGTTAATGAACCTGCTTCATTTGTTGATTCTAATAGATCTAATATTTCTATCGAGCATGAGTTTCTATTATAATTCGAATAGAATGTATTCAGCCTAGGAATCCTTTATCTCTTTTTCTTTTGATTCAACACTTAGTCTTTGCTTTGAATCTATAAAGAATACAGAAATAGACTCAGAATACACTTCCAATTTGAATCAATAAAAAATTTTTGTTTCTAGGATGTTATTCCGACTTTTTTCGATCAATACTAAACTAAAATAACGTTTTCAAATTTCTATACGAAGAAACTACTTTTCTATCAAATATATCAAAAAAATGAGCCTAAAATAATAGATGAATGTTCAATCGAAAAAAAAAATAAAGAAATTATTTAGTTTTTTCTTCCTACTGCCAAAGCGTTTAGTCTTTTAAAATTAATTCATTTCAAAAAACTTCAATTGGTACACGCAAGAAGTAAGCTAATTCAGCAGCTTTTTGCTCAATTTCTCGTGTAGTAAAATTCTCATCAGTACGAATTAAAGGAATAGCCCCTTGACCTCTAATTTCCATATAAAGGACACGCCGAGCAGAAACACCCTCTTTAACTTCTATTCTGATGGACTGAATATCTTTCATAAGGAATCGTAAAAAGATGCGACGACTTTTTCCAGGAAATCCCCAACGAAAAATACGCACTATTCCTTCTTTTCGGTCGAAAAGATCATAACCACTACCCACATTCCACACAATAGTGCACCACAAATAGCAACTAATAAAGAGACCTGCGATCCCATAGAAAGACATCACAATCCCTTGCGGAAAAAAAAGGATTTGCTGAGACGGAAATAACGATATAAAATTTCTACCAAGATAACTGGAAGTTCCAACCAATAAGAATCCTAATGAACCTAAAAATAGTATAAAGGCCCAGAAGAAATTACTTGTTTTTCGAGACCCCGTTATAAATTCTATCCATATAGATTCTGATCGCCAACTCATATATATTAGATCCAGTTATACAATTTTTTGGAATTGAGAAAATATGACTTTCCTTTTTTTTTCAAAGTGACTCCGATCAACTTTTTTGTTGTGAACCTTTACCTTAGGAGTAATTCATATAGTTTTTTATATCTAAAATAATAACATCTCCTTCATTTATATGATCCCCTATAGCTATATACATACAAATAAATACATTGACTTGAATTTCATACAGCGGCCCGACCGATGATGATACTTTTTTTTCAAAAGAGCGGAAATTTATTTACCCATATACGTTTACAAATGCATAAGAGCTTTTTTAAATTTATGTTTGTAGGAATCTATGTGTTATACAATATTCTATCAAATGGGTCTTATAGAATCGAAATTTTTAAAATAAAAAAGAGTGATACGATTAGGTCTCATCCGATCTAAAAAATCTTATTTTTTTGAATATGAAGAAATAAAGAAGCCATTGCAAGTGCCGGAAAGACTAGGCCTACTAAAGGCACAAAAATAGAGGGTAAGTTGTTGAAAGTTGTCATAAAATGGGTACCTCAATTTAATATTTGTACCTGTTATTGTTATATTCTGAATTATAAAGATATATTAGAATATCTTGTATTTTTATTATTTCTATTATATATTATACTTAAGTATCTTTAAGTAAATATATATCCAATACAAATATACAACCTAATAGAAATATATAGAATAGAACCTAATAAAAATACAATAAAAAAAAGGTACAAGAAGCGCTAAACTAAATAAATGGACTTATTCATCTTAAAAAAAAAAAAAAAATAAAATAGATGTATCATAATCCCTATGATTCTTTTTGTTCTTTTTGTCTTTTATTTCTATGTAGTCATTAATAAAGAAAAATTTTTATTCCATTACAAATTTCTACACAATTTATTAGAATCTGATCCAAAAACAGGGAGTTTTCGGGAAATGCAAAAAGATGGAAGACTCTCTATAGATCTGTATATTTCTCTATTTGAGATATCTATACATAATGCAAGCAATAGAGGAAAATGAACTTTGTTTTATTTGTCTAGTCGAATTTGAACTTCCCGAAAGCAAAAATTAACTTTTTATCTTGTTGATAGAGGTTTACTGAGTAGTAAACGTAAAAAAAATGATTCTAAAAAAAATGCATTTTTCGGGGTTTTCGTTTAATTCTGATAAGCTAACAGTTCTATTTGATTTAATTTTTGTTCAAAATAAAAAAAGCATGGAGATGAAAAAAATCACTCAGAACACCTTTTAAAAGATTACGTGGTACAATTGCATCCAACAAGCCCTTACATAATAAAGATTCAGCCACCTGTGAACCTTCAGGCACGGCTTTTTTCAATGTTTGTTCAATTACTCTTTTACCCGCAAATGCAATATAGGCATAGGGTTCGGCAACAATAAAATCCCCCAACATACCAAAACTAGCTGTCACCCCACCAGTAGTAGGAGATGTCAGAATTGATATATAGAATAACTTTTTACTTAATCGATAATCCCATAAAATCGCAGAAATTTTAGCCATTTGCATCAAACTTAAACTTCCTTCTTGCATTCGTGCTCCTCCGGAAGAACACACTAAAATAAGAGGTAAACGTTGATTGGTAGCATACTCAACCAAACGAGTTATTTTTTCGCCTACTACGGATCCCATACTACCTCCCAGAAAATTAAAATCCATAACCCCAATGGCTACCGGAATACCGTTTAGTTGACCTGTACCTGTTTGAACAGCGTCAGTCAATCCTGTCAGTTTTTGAGCAGAGGCAATACGCTTTTTATAAGTATCAGTATCCTCTAGCGAATGAAATTTAATGGGATCCGCAGAGAACGTGTCTTCATCCATAGGGTTCCAAGTACCCCGATCAATCGAAAGCTCTATTCTCTCTGAACTAGTCATTTTCAAATAATGTCCACATTGTTCACAAACATTCATTTCGCTTTTCTTATATATTAATTCATAACAATTGTCACATTGAATCCACAAGTGAGTAGAGTTTTCAGTTAAATATAAATTCTTAGAACTCATTAAATTACTACGATTCTTATTAATTCTTATCTTGTTATTTTTGCTTTCAAGAATCTTCCCATTTTGACTATACATGA